TAAACAAAAGTCTACATAGCAGTTCCAATGCTACGCCTTGAACCACTCGGCCATCTCTCCTACACAATGATTATGACCGAGAACCCGCGTGAATAGCGAGTTGTTCAAATTCGATTGTTAGATGGGTACGGACAATCGAATCCATTCTAACTAGAAAAATAGAAACCCTTTCAGCAAAGAAAAAATTCTTTCTTTGAGTCTGGGGAAAAAAGAGAATTTTTTTTTGTTTGTGAAAAACTGTTAAAAACAATAAAGGTATATATCTTGTTTGCAAAGATGACGCTACTCTTTTTTTTTTCTGATATTTCTACCTGATTTAATCAATGAATTGGAACGAATCAACGGATCGGTCTATTTTTTTTTTTTTAATGCGTCTGCTTTTATGTTATTTTGTACTGTACAATTCCTTTGTTTGTGGGATCATTTTCTCACGAGAGGTAATGAAACGAATTATAGAATGGATTTTTACCTATGCCTAGATCGCGGATAAATGGAAATTTTATTGATAAGACCTTTTCAATTGTAGCCAATATATTATTACGAATAATTCCGACAACTTCAGGAGAAAAAGAGGCATTTAGCTATTACAGAGATGGTGCGATTTGATTTTTTTTTATTTACCGCTTTCGGTCTTAGGAGAAAGAAAGATGATTCGGGATAGAAAAGAACGAAAAAAGATTTTTGAAAAAATCTACGCTTGTTGAAGGTGAAGTTTATAGATAAAACCATTCCTTCTGTCGTGTATCCCCGATTAATGCAGCCTCAGATGCTTCAATTGTCGATTCTAGTATTGAGCGAAAGGTTACACCACCTATGGGTTCTGTATTGCAAGTCAACCCTACTACACCAGTACCAATAGGCGGCATAGGGGAAGAGGCGCTACGTCTAGGAATCAGCAACACGAAAACTTTGTTATAAACTGCCCCTTTTCCTTATCGGGATCGGGACTAAGAAGAATGGTTGGGATAACAAACATCCATCTCGTTCGTACTGTGGATACCCTTATAACCATCGAAGACTGTTGAAGTGATTAATTCCTGGAAATTAAGGGGCGTTGAGAACAAAGAAATTGTTGGAGTTTACAGTTTTATCTAGTACCAGTACCAACACGCGTGATATTAAGAATAAGAAAAAGCTTTTGCAGGAAGGTTGGCTAGAGATTTCTTGTAAAAACATTAGCCCCCCTCAGTTCATAATGAGAATATTTCAATCTTTTTTGATTTCATGTATTATTCTATTCTCATTATGCACATAAGGGAGGAGCCGTATGAGATTTTCATCTCATGTACGGTTCTGAAACGGAGAATTCTTTGAATCGAATGACGACCGTAACGGATGTCAGCTCAATCTGAAGGCAATTATGCGGAAGCTTTACAGAATTATTATGAAGCTATGCGACTAGAAATTGATCCCTACGATCGAAGCTATATACTCTATAACATAGGCCTTATCCACACAAGTAACGGAGAACATACAAAAGCTTTAGAATATTATTTTCGGGCACTCGAACGAAATCCATTCTTACCACAAGCTTTGAATAATATGGCTGTGATCTGTCATTACGTGCGACTATCTCGACTATAGAAAGAAAAAAGGAAAAGCAAAAAAAGGGGGGGGAGAAAGAGCGAATACACTAATACTAATAAATACTAGAAAAAAAAAAAATAGGCTTTCTACATATGCATCGTGCAAAAAACGATTTTTATCAGCTGTAGCAAAGAAAGAAACTTCATAGAAGTCGAAATATGAAGAAATCGATATGCCTAGATAGTTTATTCTATGGATAAAGGATCTAATTGATAGAGGAAGCACCGTAAAGACCAATTCGCGAGGTTTTGGGCCGATGCCGATCCAATAAGAACTGCTTATTTATGTTATGATATGAGATAAAAGTAAGGAATCCACTTATGTAATAAAGTTGATCCCCTAAGGTATTAAGCAGCGGTGTAGCATCAGATCCCAAAGACAGTAAGTCTTTTCTTTCTTAGGAAGAAAGGTCTTTTTCAAAGATTCTATATCAATTTTTATATGAAACCGAGATAGATACCTTTCAGAAAATTCTAACTATAGTGGAAATGCTTCTATGTTATTCTTCTGACGGTGGGAGAAAAGATAAAATGAAAGCAAAGCTGATTATTAATTTAATCAAAAGTCAAGTTTGAAACTCATGCTCATGGAATTAACCTCTTTTGGTTAACCCGCGAAAAAAAGAATAAAGATTGATCTACGAGAAATCGAATTCAATTCGATATACTAGATTCAAAAACCCGGGACACCAAAAGAATTGATTGCCGAGCCGTATGAGGCGGGAAACTCTCAAGTACGGTTCTAAGGAAAGGAATTGACCCACCTATTCCGACCGGGGAGAACTGGCCGTTCGGCAGGGAGATTCTGAAATTGCGGAGGCTTGGTTCAACCAAGCCGCCGAGTATTGGAAACAAGCTATTGCGCTTACTCCTGGTAATTATATTCAAGCGCAGAATTGGTTGAAGATCACGGG